CACTTGCCATGTAAAAAACCCAGGCGCTTATATATTTACCTTGGCTGGAGTGAAGATTTGAGTATTGGAAGTAGAAAATTTTTGCACTAATATCTAGGAGGGAGCGTGTTTAAAACGGTGGTATATATTTAAGGAGGAGGGGGGGAAGGGTGGAGCGAAAGCATGATGAAGTGCAGTATAATGAATATGTCCTGTGACCATTAACTGTGATGTCCGTGCCTACCATTATGGGGATGCTCAAGATGCAGTTAAGTCCAGCTACAATTCATGCTCCGGGTCAGGGCCTCAGACGGCCATAGCTGAGTCCAAGCATCCCCAAAAGTTAAAAAATACCAAATGTATGACAGCACAGTTATGTGTGAGCATGGGCTGATTAGTCATTAGTCCATCGAGATGTCTTATTTAAGAGGAAAGAGTGGGCGGTTTTAGGTGAGATGGCCCTGAAGAAAGAACCAGATGTCTGATAAAGTTCATTAAATAGCTACCCCCACAGTTGATGGGCCCGGAGCGAGAAGAGGGATCCTTGCCGAGCGGGTTGCTGGTTTCACGCGGCATGGTCAACAAGCTCGTGATCTAGTGGACGGGATACGCATGTTGACGAGAACGGATTTGACTTCATGTGCTATGTACGGGTATGCAGTAAAATGTACTATGTACTGTCGATAGGGAAACCGTACATGCTTATATGCATGTGGTAAACCATTTAATGTACGATATACATGCTATGTCTTTATTACATTAATGTTGATGTACATGCTTATATGCATGTGGTAAACCATTTAATGTACGATATACATACTATGTCTCTGTTACATTAATGTTAATGTACATGCTTACATGCATGTGGTAAACCATTTAATGTACAATACACATATCATGTCTCTACTGCATTGGTGCCCTGTACACATGCGAAGTAAACTATAAAATGTAATGTACATATGTCATGTTTATACTAGACTAATACTGCATATGTGTAGGGTAGGTATATAATAAACTGTATGAAGGTTATATGTCTACATTACGTGGGTGTAGTAAATATATTTATGCGTATAGGCGAGTGGTGTAGCGTACTTGCATACGTGTGACATTGTGCGGTGTTAGCGTCTGTGTGGGTATTTGGATTGGGGTGTTTTTATACGTGTAGGTCGTTGGCATGTGTCTGAGCTTGTGGAGTGGGAAGTTTGTGTTGTATATTTGAAATTTTTAGTAAATTTAATACTGGGGAGGCTCTTAATATTTTTGGGGATATACTAATAGATATAGTTAATAGTGGTTCAGGGAATAGTTTAAATAGAATTTCAGCTTTGGGTGCTGATAGTGAGGCTATGGCTTCTTCCTTGAGTCTTAGGGAGATTGGTTGTTCTCCTTTTCTGGTTTACAAGACCAGCGTATTAATTGTACTACAAAGACTTGTCTTCATTTTAGGAGATTATTTTCAATGGTGCTAGCTGCTGGTATTATTACTAGAATGATAAGGAAGTATATAATAGATGCTAGTTGTCCAATAATAATGTAGGGATGTTCGACTGGCTGTCCTCCAATTCATGTGAGTGTTAGTAGATCTGCTGCCAGGATTCAGAATATGCATTGGCTGATTGGGCGGAATATTATGCTTCGTTGTTTGGATGTGTGGAGGAAGGGTACAAGTACTAAGATTAGGATTGAGAGGACTAGGGCTAGAACTCCTCCTAGTTTGTTGGGAATTGATCGTAGGATTGCGTATGCAAATAGGAAGTATCATTCAGGTTTGATGTGAGGGGGTGTATTGAGCGGGTTTGCTGGGATGTAGTTGTCTGGGTCTCCGAGCAGGTCGGGTGTGAATAGTACTAGTAATATTAGGACAAGAATTAGTAGCATGATGCCTAAGATGTCTTTAATGGTGTAGTAAGGGTGAAATGGGATTTTGTCTGTGTCTGATGGAATTCCTGTGGGGTTGTTGGATCCTGTTTCGTGGAGGAAGAGCAGGTGGACTATGGCGAGGGCTGCAATGATGAATGGGAGGATAAAGTGGAAGGCGAAAAATCGGGTGAGAGTGGCTTTGTCTACTGAGAATCCTCCTCAGATTCATTCGACTAGGTTTGTGCCAATATATGGGATTGCTGAGAGAAGGTTAGTAATGACTGTTGCCCCTCAGAATGATATCTGTCCTCATGGTAAGACATAGCCTATGAATGCTGTGGCTATTGTTGTGAGCAGGAGGATTACTCCAATGTTTCATGTTTCTAGAAAGGTGTATGATCCATAATATAGGCCTCGTCCTACATGTATGAATAGGCAGATAAAGAATATTGATGCTCCGTTTGCGTGTATATATCGGATAATTCAGCCATAATTTACATCTCGACAAATGTGAGTTACAGAGGAGAATGCTGTTGTTGTGTCAGATGTATAGTGTATTGCCAGGAATAGGCCTGTTAGGATCTGTAAAATTAGGCAAATGCCTAGGAGGGATCCGAAGTTTCATCATGATGAGATGTTAGGTGGGGTTGGAAGGTCAATAAATGCGTTGTTTACAATTTTTATTAATGGGTGGGTTTTTCGGATGTTGGTCATTAGTGTTCTTGTAGTTGAATAACAACGATGGTTTTTCATATCATCGGTCATGGTTAGATTCCATGCGGGAATAATGATAATATATATTGTATTTATTTTAAGTGTTATTTTTGTAATAGGTTTTGTGGGGTTTTCTTCAAARCCTTCRCCTATTTATGGGGGGTTAGGGTTAATTGTGAGTGGTGGGGTGGGATGTGGTATTGTGTTGAATTTTGGTGGATCTTTTTTAGGTCTAATAGTTTTTTTAATTTATTTGGGGGGTATAATGGTAGTTTTTGGTTATACGACGGCTATRGCTACTGAGCAATATCCTGAGGTTTGAGTTTCTAGTAAAGTTGTTCTAGGGGCGTTTATTACTGGTTTGTTAATGGAGTTTCTTATAGTTTATTATGTATTGAAAGATAAGGAAGTGGAGGTTGTATTTAAGTTTAATGGCATGGGGGATTGGGTTATTTATGATACAGGGGATTCTGGGTTTTTCAGTGAGGAGGCCATGGGGATTGCCGCTTTATACAGTTATGGTACTTGATTAGTTATTGTTACTGGTTGATCTTTGTTAATTGGTGTTGTAGTAATTATGGAAATTACTCGTGGAAATTAAATAAAATTGTGCTGACGAGAATTGTAATTAGGAAGGAAAGGAAATATAGTTTAATTAGGCCTTTTTGGTTTGTTGTTGTGGTAGCTATTTTTATCTGGGCTTGTGAGATGGTTTTTGGTAGAATAGCTTCTAGTCAGATTAGGTCTAGGAGGGAGGATGCTGATTTTTGGCTTATTGTTAAATTTATGTAGGGGGTTAAGCGGTGTATGATTGTGGGATAATATCCTAGTAGGTTGGAGAATTTGAATGTGTTTGATGGGTAGTTGAATTTCAGGTGGTGAGTTATGTTGGTGGTTTCTAGTGCTAAAATAAAGCCTAGGGTTGTAACTGTTAGGGCGGTTATTTTTAGATAGTGAGGTATAGTAATTTGAGGGATTGTTATTGGGGAAATATTGTTGGAGATGATGAATCCTGCAAAGAGACTTCCGATTAGTAAGCGTTTGATTGGGTTAATTAGGAATGGGTTGTTTTCATTAATGTTGATGAGAGCTGGGAATCGGGGTTGTCCTAGGAGTGCGAAGAAGATAATTCGAGTACTGTAGACGGCTGTGAAGGAGGTGGCGATTAATGTTATTAAGAGGGCTCAGGCGTTGGTATATGACGTGTTGGCAGATTCAATAATTAAGTCCTTAGAATAGAATCCGGTGAGGAAAGGTACTCCTGTTAGTGCAAGGCTGCCAATAATGAGGGCTGTTGTGGTGAACGGTATTGCTTTAAATAGGCCTCCCATTTTTCGAATGTCTTGTTCGTTGTTTAAGTTGTGGATAATAGAGCCGGAGCATATGAATAGCATGGCTTTGAAGAAGGCATGGGTGCAGATGTGGAGGAATGCTAGGTAGGGTTGGTTAATTCCAATTGTTACTATTATAAGGCCAAGTTGACTGGATGTGGAGAAGGCGATGATCTTTTTAATGTCATTTTGGGTAAGAGCACATATTGCTGTAAATAGTGTGGTAATGGCTCCTAGGCATAGTATAATAGATTGGGCAAATTTGTTATTCTCTGTTAATGGATGAAAGCGGATTAGTAGGAAAATGCCTGCTACTACTATTGTACTTGAGTGGAGTAATGCTGAGACGGGTGTTGGGCCTTCTATTGCGGAGGGTAGTCATGGGTGTAGGCCAAATTGCGCGGATTTTCCAGTTGCAGCTAGAATTAGTCCTATCAGGGGTAGGTTTGAGTCTTCTGGCTTTAGTATAAAGATTTGTTGAAAATCTCAAGTGTTAAGGTTGATTAGGAACCATGCTATTGCTAGGATAAATCCAATGTCTCCGATGCGGTTATATAGAATTGCCTGTAGGGCTGCTGTGTTTGCGTCTGTTCGTCCATATCACCATCCGATCAGTAAGAATGATATAATTCCGACTCCTTCTCAGCCGATGAATAGTTGGAAGAGATTATTTGCGGTGACGAGGATGAGTATTGTGATGAGAAATAGGAGTAAATATTTGAAGAATCGGTTGATGTTGGGGTCTGAGTGTATATATCATATTGAGAATTCTATAATGGATCATGTAACGAATAGTGCTACTGGGATAAATATTACTGAAAAATAGTCTATTTTGAAGCTGAGCGATAATTTAAGGGTTTGGATGGATAGTCAATGTCAGTTTGAAATGATTATTTCTTGTCCTGTATGAATGAATATTATTGTGGGGACTATGCTAGTGATAAAGGCACATGAAACAACCGTTTTTACGTAAAGTGGGTAGTTGGTGGATTTGTAGATGTTGAGGTTGGTTATTATAATGGGTGTGGTTAATAGGGCTAGGGTGGTTAGTGCAAGAGAAGAGAACAGGTTTATTACTTTTATTTGGAGTTGCACCAATTTTTTGGCTCCTAAGACCAATGGATAACTACCATCCTTTAAAAGTTTGAAAAAGCCATGTTGTTAGACATGGAAGCATAGAGTTAGCAGTTCTTGCATACTTTTTCGGTAAATAAGAAGGTGATGGGCTTCTATTGTTAGATTCACAATCTAACGTTTTTTTTAAACTATATTTACAGTATAGGGGGCCTAGGATAATTTTTGGGTTTAGGGATAGAAGTAGAAGTGGTAATATATGAAGTGATATGAGTGCGTTTTCTCGTGTGAAAGAAGGTAAGATGTTGTTGATGTGGTGAGTATGTTTACCCCGTTGCGTTGTAATTAATATGTAGAGGGAGTAAAGGGCGGTGATTACCATATTAAGTCCTATTAGAATAATTGTGATATTAGATCATGAAAAAGTTGATATAACTACGAATAGTTCTCCAATTAGGTTGATTGTTGGGGGTAGGGCCAGATTAGTTAGGCTTGCTAGGAGTCATCAGGTAGCTATTAGTGGAAGAAGTGTTTGGAGGCCGCGGGCTAAAATTATTGTACGGCTGTGGATTCGCTCATAGTTGGAGTTTGCTAGGCAGAAAAGTATAGATGATGTAAGGCCATGGGCAATTATTAGGGCAGTGGCTCCTATGTAGCTTCAGGGTGTCTGGATAAGGATGGCGACGATAACGAGTGCTATATGGCTGACGGAAGAATATGCGATGAGTGATTTTAGGTCCGTTTGACGGAGACAAATTGAGCTGGTTATAATTATGCCTCATAGTGATAATATAATAAATGGATATGCTATATAGTCGGTGATTGGATTGAGGAGTAGTGTGATCCGTATCATGCCATATCCTCCTAGTTTTAGTAGGACTGCTGCAAGGACTATAGAGCCTGCAATTGGGGCTTCTACGTGGGCTTTGGGTAGTCAAAGGTGAAGTCCATATAATGGTATTTTTACTATGAAGGCTATTATGCATGCTAATCATAAGAAGACATTTGATCAGGAGTTGGGTACTGGTTGTGCTCAGTATTGAAGGATTAGGAAGTTTAGGGACCCTACTGTGTTTTGAATATGAATTAGTGCGACTAATAGGGGTAGGGATCCTGCTAGGGTATAAAACAAGAAGTAGAGGCCGGCGTTTAGACGCTCTGTTTGGTTTCCTCATCGAGTGATGATGATGAGTGTAGGGACTAGTGTTGCTTCAAATATGATGTAAAAGAAAATTAGCTCTGTAGCGGTAAATGTTATAATTAGGAACAGTTGTAATAGGACTAGTGTTGAGATGAAAGTTTTTTTCCGGGTTGGGCTTTCTTTTGATAGGTGATGTTGACTAGCTATAAGTATTAGGGGAAGGAGTCATATGGTTAGGATTAGTAGTGGCGTAGATAGGGAGTCGGAGAAGAAGGTTAATGAGAAGTTGAGGCTGCTATCGCCGAATTGGTTTATAAGGAGCAGGCTTGTGAAGCTGATTAGTAAGCTGTGAAGTGTGGAGTTAATTCAGATCATGCTATTTTTTGATAGTCAGGTTAGGGGTATAAGTATTATTGTAGGAATAATGTATTTTAGCATTGTAATAAGTTAAGGTTTTGTACGTAATCGGTACCGTATGTGTTTGATACCATTACTAGTAAGGACAGGCCTAGTGCTGCTTCGCAGGCTGCGAAAACTAGTAAGATAATAGGTATTATGCTAGCTAGGGTGAAGTGTGAATTTAGGATCATTAGGGTGGCTATAATGAATAGGGATAATATTATTCCTTCTAGGCATAGGAGGGAGGATATTAGGTGAGATCGATATATTAATAGTCCTGTGAGAGATACTGCGAATGCTATTATAATATTTATGTATACGAGGGACATTTGGTAATTATGAGTTTAATCATAATCTAATGAGTCGAAATCATTTATTTTGTTTTAAACTAAATACCATATTCGGTTCATTCTAGTCCTTTTTGAGTTCACTCGTAGGCTAGGCTTACAGCTAGTAGGAAAATTAGGAGAAGGGCTATGGTAAGCATTGTGTTTAGGTTAGTTGTTTGTGAGGCTCATGGTAGTGGAAGGAGTAATGCAATTTCTAGGTCGAAAAGGAGGAATGTGATGGCTACTAGGAAAAATTTTATGGAGAAGGGAAGGCGGGCAGATCCTATGGGGTCAAATCCGCATTCATATGGGCTTGTTTTTTCTGAGTAAACGTTTAGTTGGGGGAGTCAAAATGCGATAGTTACAAGTAATGTAGCTAGTGTAAAATTAGTTAGGAGAGTAATTATAAGGTTTATTGTTCTTTTTCGGGTTATACCGAAACTAACTGATTGGAAGTCAGTTGTACTGATTAATACTAAAAGAACATGAGCCTCATCAATAGATGGATACATAGAGGAAAAGTCATACTACGTCTACAAAGTGTCAGTATCAGGCAGCGGCTTCAAAACCGAAGTGGTGATTAGAGGTGAAGTGAAATTTTAGTTGACGGAAAAAGCAGACAATTAAAAAGGTGGATCCGATGATAACATGAAGGCCATGGAATCCTGTGGCTACGAAGAAAGTTGAACCGTAGACTCCGTCTGAAATTGTGAATGGTGCTTCATARTATTCTGATGCCTGTAATAATGTGAAGTATASACCTAGTGTAATGGTAATAAATAAGGCTTGTARCATGTGGTTACGGTCTCCTTCCATGAGGCTATGGTGAGCTCAGGTAATGGAAACTCCTGAAGCTAGGAGGACGGAAGTGTTAAGTAATGGGACTTCTAGGGGATTAAGTGGGTGAATGCCTGTTGGGGGTCAGCAACCGCCTAATTCGGGTGTGGGGGCAAGGCTCGAGTGATAGAAAGCTCAGAAAAAYCCAGTAAAGAATAAGACTTCGGAGATGATAAAGAGAATTATTCCATAGCGAAGGCCTTTTTGAACGGCTGGAGTATGGTGACCTTGGAAGGTACTTTCTCGAATTACATCTCGTCATCATTGGTATATTGTAAGCATATTTGTTGTTAGACCTAGGGCTAGTAGGGCGGTTGAGTTGAAGTGAAATCATATGATGAGGCCGGATGTTAATAGGAGGGCGGATAGTGCTCCTGTGAGGGGTCAGGGGCTCGGATTTACTATGTGATAAGCATGGGTTTGGTGTGTCATTATGTGTTGTCATGCAGGTATAGGCTGACTAGGAGAGTAAATACGTAGGCTTGGATTATAGCTACTGCGAATTCGAGAATTGTTAGTAGAATTAGAATAATGAATGTAATGAGTGCTGTTGCGGGACTGATGCTTGTTAATGCAAGGGTGGCTCCTCCGATTAAGTGAATTAACAAGTGTCCTGCTGTGATGTTGGCTGTCAGTCGTACGGCGAGGGCTATTGGTTGGATAAAGAGGCTAATGGTTTCAATAATCACTAGCACTGGGATTAGTGGTGTGGGCGTTCCTTGTGGTAGGAAATGGGCAAGTGATGTTTTAGTTTTGTTGCGAAATCCTGTGATTACGGCTCCTGCTCATAAGGGAATAGCTATGCCTAGGTTTATTGATAGTTGTGTAGTTGGTGTAAATGAGTGGGGTAGAAGGCCTAATAGGTTTGTAGATCCAATAAATAGGATTAGGGACATTAATATTAATGTTCATGTTTGTCCTTTGGTATTATGAATACTTATTATTTGTTTTGATATGAGTTGGAGTGCTCATTGTTGGAGAGAGATGAGACGGTTGTTAATTAGTCGATTTGATGAGGGAAATAGTAAGCTAGGAAATAAAATAATAAGGGTAACAAGGGGGAGGCCTAATGCTATAGGGGTAATAAAAGAGGTAAATAGATTTTCGTTCATTTTGTTTCTCAAGGGGTGTTTTGCTTTAGTGCTTTTGCTGTTAATTCTGGGTTGTGGTAGAAGTTGTATTTTGAGATTTTTAGTTGGAAAATAATAAAGAGAGCTAGAAATATTGATAGAATTGTTGTAAGTCATGTTGATGTGTCTAGTTGTGGCATATCATCAAGGAGAGTGTTATGCTCTCGGTCTTTAACTTAAAAGGTTAACGCTACATAGCTTCTTGATGACTTTATAGTATTGATGCAGATCATTTTTCAAAGTGTTTTAGGGGAACTAGCTCGAGAACGATTGGTATAAAACTATGATTTGATCCGCAGATTTCTGAGCATTGGCCGTAGAATAGACCTGGACGAGTCGACATAAGAGTTGTTTGGTTTAAACGACCTGGAATTGCGTCTGTTTTTAATCCTAGAGAGGGAACTGCCCATGAGTGTAGAACGTCTTCGGAAGAGATTAGCATTCGAATTGTTATTTCTATGGGCAGTACAACTCGGTTATCTACTTCTAGTAGTCGTAGTTCTCCAGGTTTTAATTCTGATGTTGGAATTATATAGGAATCGAAGCTTAAGTCTTCATAGTCTGTATATTCATAGCTTCAGTATCACTGATGCCCCATAGTTTTTACTGTGAGGGATGGGTTGTTGATTTCGTCTATTATGTATAGAATTCGTAAAGATGGGAGAGCAATCATAATTAAAATAATGGCTGGTAAGATAGTTCAGACCGTTTCTACTTCTTGTGCGTCTATGGTGCTGGTGTGGGTTAGTTTTGTTGTTAATATTAGTGAAATAATATAAAGTACCAGTGAGCTGATTAGGAAAACAATTATTAGTGTGTGGTCGTGAAAATGTAGCAGTTCTTCTATAATGGGTGATGTTGCGTCTTGAAAGCCTAGCTGTACGGGATATGCCATATGAGATGTACGGGATTTTCACCTGTAATTTAATCTTGACAAGATTATGTAATATTTTACTAACATTTCGTTTATTGAGAGAGACATAGTGGCTATGGTGTTGGCTTGAAACCAATAATAGGGGGTTCGATTCCTTCCTTTCTTATTTTAGGCTAACGTATGTGGGTTCTTCAAATGTGTGATATGGTGGGGGGCATCCGTTCAGTCACTCTAGATTTGTTGTGGTTAGGTCTACAGTTAGGACTTCTCGTTTGGATGCAAATGCTTCTCAGATAATAAAAATTATTAGTATTACTGCTGTCAGTGAAATGAACGAGCCTATAGATGAAATAGTATTTCATATTGTATATGCGTCTGGGTAATCAGAGTATCGTCGTGGTATACCAGATAATCCTAGGAAATGTTGTGGGAAGAAGGTCATGTTAACACCTACAAATATGATTGCGAAGTGGATTTTGGCCCATGTATCATTAAGGGTGTAGCCTGAGAATAGGGGGAATCAGTGTACAAATCCTCCTATGATGGCGAACACAGCTCCTATTGATAGAACGTAGTGAAAATGAGCTACTACATAGTATGTGTCGTGGAGAACAATATCAAGGGATGAGTTAGCTAAAACAATTCCAGTTAGGCCTCCGACTGTAAAAAGGAAGATGAAGCCTAGGGCTCATATCATGGCGGGGGACCATTTGATGTTGCCTCCGTGAAGTGTTGCTAATCAACTGAAGACTTTTACTCCAGTTGGGATAGCGATAATTATGGTAGCTGATGTGAAATAAGCCCGTGTATCAACGTCTATTCCGACTGTAAATATATGGTGGGCTCATACAATAAATCCTAGGAACCCGATGGATATTATGGCTCATACTATTCCTATATACCCGAATGGTTCTTTTTTTCCTGAGTAGTAGGTTACGATGTGGGAGATTATTCCAAATCCAGGTAAAATAAGAATATATACTTCAGGGTGTCCAAAGAATCAGAATAGGTGTTGATATAAAATAGGGTCTCCTCCTCCTGCTGGGTCAAAGAAGGTTGTGTTTAGATTTCGGTCTGTTAGTAGTATTGTGATGCCAGCTGCTAATACAGGAAGTGAAAGGAGGAGTAGTACGGCAGTAATTAAGACAGATCATACAAATAGGGGGGTTTGATATTGTGATATTGCAGGGGGTTTCATGTTAATGATGGTTGTAATAAAATTAATGGCTCCTAGAATTGAAGAGATGCCTGCTAGGTGTAGGGAGAAAATAGTTAGGTCTACTGAGGCTCCTGCATGGGCTATATTACCTGCCAGAGGGGGATACACGGTTCAACCTGTTCCTGCTCCGGCTTCAACTATAGAGGATGCTAGAAGTAATAGGAAAGAGGGGGGAAGAAGTCAAAAGCTTATATTATTTATCCGAGGAAATGCTATGTCAGGGGCTCCAATTATTAGAGGGACTAGTCAGTTGCCAAACCCTCCAATCATAATAGGTATTACTATAAAGAAAATTATTACGAATGCGTGTGCAGTTACAATTACATTGTAGATCTGGTCATCTCCAAGTAAGGTCCCGGGTTGACCTAGTTCGGCACGAATAAGTAAGCTTAAGGCGGTCCCTACTATGCCAGCTCAGGCACCGAACAGGAGGTAGAGGGTACCGATGTCTTTGTGGTTAGTTGAAAATAGTCAGCGGTTGATGAACATGGGTAAAATGGCTGAGTAAAGCAATAGACTGTAAATCTAAGAACAGAGGTTTGATTCCTCTTTTTACCAAGTCCTGTAGTGAATTAACATATTGAATTGCAAATTCAAAGAAGCAGCTTCAAACTCTGCCGGGGCTTCTCCCGCCTTTTTTTCTTCGCGGCGGGAGAAGTAGATTGAAGCCAGTTATTTAGGGTATTTAGCTGTTAACTAAAGTTTCGTGGGGGTGGAGCCCACCAGTCTAGTAAGGACTTAGCTTAATTAAAGTGGTTGATTTGCATTCAATTGATGTAAGATATGGTCTTGCAGTCCTTGTCAGGAATTAAGTAGATTATACTTGCTTAGGGCTTTGAAGGCTCTTGGTCTGTTTAACCTAAATTCCTATTCTAGGATTGAGAGGATCGGTGTGAGTGGTAGGAGTATGGTAGATAATACGGTTAAAGTTGGTAGGAGGGTTATTCGTTTTGTGATCGAGAATTGTCATTTCATTTTTATATTGTTTGTGGAAGGAAATATTGTGAGTGTGGTAGAATATGCGAGTCGTATGTAGAAATATAGGTTTAGTAGTGCTGTGATTGCCATAAAGGTGGGTAAGATAATGCTGTTATTTTTTGTTATTTCTTGGATAATTATTCATTTTGGTATAAATCCTGATAGTGGGGGGAGTCCTCCTATTGATAAGAGGGTGATGAGGACTAGAATTGTTATGATGGGTATTTTATTTCACGTGTGTGATAGTGATAGGGTGGTTGTGGTTGAGTTAGCTATGAATAGTAGAAATATAGTGGAGGTTATGGTGATATAAATAATTAGGTTTAATAGTGTTATGGTGGGGTTGTATGGTAAAATTGCTGTTATTCAGCCTATGTGGGCGATTGATGAGTAGGCTATGATTTTTCGTAGTTGGGTTTGGTTTAGTCCTCCTCAGCCTCCAATTATAATGGATAAAATTGATAGGGTTAAGATTAGGTTTAGGTTGATGGATGGGAGGATTTGGTAAAGTACAGATATGGGTGCTAGTTTTTGTCATGTGAGTAGGATTAGGCCCGAGGATAGAGGGATACCTTGTGTTACTTCTGGGACTCAGAAGTGGAATGGAGCTATTCCTAGTTTTATAGCGAGGGCTATTGTTATGAGTATGGAGGCTGTTGGGTGGAATAGTTTTGTTACAGTTCATTGGCCTGAGAATATTAGATTGATGATGATGGCTATTATTAGTAATATTGAGGCTGTTGATTGAGTTAGGAAATATTTGGTTGATGCTTCTGTGGCTCGTGGGTTATGTTTTTTTATTATAATGGGGATAATGGCGAGTATATTTATTTCAAATCCGATTCAGATGAGTAGTCAGTGGGAGCTAATTATGACGATAGTGGTTCCAAGTATAACGGTTATTAGAATAATAATAAAAATGATTGGATTTATTAGTACGGGAAGGATATGAACCAACATTTTCGGGGTATGGGCCCGATAGCTTAATTAGCTGACCTTACTATTAGAATTTGGTGTAATTGGGAGCACGAAGAGTTTTGGGTTCTTAGGAGTAGGTTCAATTCCTATAGTTCTAGAAATAAGAGGATTTAAACCTCTATTATTTACTCTATCAAAGTAACTCTTTTGTCAGACATATTTCTTATGTTTGTGGGGGGATGCTTGATAAGAGAATGGGTAGTGACACGTGTCATATGCATAGGGCTAGTGTTAGGGGTAGGAAATTTTTTCATAATAAGTGYATTAGTTGGTCGTAACGGAATCGGGGGTAGGATGCTCGGATTCATAGGAAAGTGATTGTGAGTAGGAGTGACTTGATGATAAAATTAATTGTGTAGAGTTCTGGTATATAYGGGCTGTGAAATGCCCCTAAGAAGAGGGTTGTTGTGAAGATATTTATTATGATAATATTTGCATATTCTGCTATGAAAAATAGGGCGAATGGTCCTGCGGCATATTCCACGTTGAAGCCTGATACTAGTTCGGATTCTCCTTCGGTTAGGTCAAATGGTGCTCGGTTTGTTTCTGCTAGTGTTGAGATGAATCATATTATCGCTAGAGGCCATGCTGGGAAGATTAATCATATTTGTTCTTGTGTAATAATTAGTGTGGAGAGGGTGAAGGATCCGTTTATTAGTAGGATTGATAGTAGGATGATTGCTAGTGTTACTTCATATGAAATTGTTTGTGCTACTGCTCGTAAGGCTCCGATGAGAGCATATTTTGAGTTGGAGGCTCAGCCTGATCAGAGAATTGAGTATACGGCTAAGCTTGATATAGCTAATATGAAGAGGACTCCTAAATTTATGTTAATGAGAGGGTAGGGTATGGGTAGGGGGATTCATATAGTTAAGGCTAGGGTCAGAGCTAAAATGGGGGCCAGAATAAATATTGAGATTGAGGATGTGGCAGGTCGTAGGGGTTCTTTAATGAAAAGTTTAATTGCATCGGCGATGGGTTGGAGTARGCCATATGGGCCTACGACGTTTGGGCCTTTTCGGAGCTGTATGTAGCCTAGGACTTTTCGTTCAACTAGTGTGAGGAAAGCCACGGCTAGAAGAATGGGAATAATGAGTATTAGAATGTTAATTATAAACATATTGTTAAGGAGAGGATTTGAATCTCTGAGTATAAAGGTTTAAGTTTTACGCAATTACCGGGCTCTGCCACCTTAACTAGGCCCTTTTCTAGGGCAGGTTTTGTTTGTAAAATTAATTGAGATAGGGTCATTAATTAGTTTAAGGCGCTTTGTTGAAGTTGGCCTTATTTCTCTTGTCCTTTCGTACTGGGAGAAATACATAACAGATAGAAACCGACCTGGATTGCTCCGGTCTGAACTCAGATCACGTAGGACTTTAATCGTTGAACAAACGAACCTTTGATAGCGGTTGCACCATCAGGATGTCCTGATCCAACATCGAGGTCGTAAACCCTATTGTCGATATGGACTCTTGAATAGGATTGCGCTGTTATCCCTAGGGTAACTTGTTCCGTTGATCAAGTTTTTTGGATCAATAAGCGATAATTTGGTTTGACTTGTAAGTCTAGTCTTTAAAATCGCTCGGAGGATCTCTTGTTCTCCGAGGTCACCCCAACCAAAACTGCTAGTTCATAAAGGACGTTGTTATCCCTTAGTGGTTATATTTATTTCCTTTGGACTAGTTAGTTGAAGCTCCATAGGGTCTTCTCGTCTTGTTAATTCATTCCCGCCTCTTCACGGGGAGGTCAATTTCACTGATTGGAAGTAAGAGACAGTAAAACCCTCGTGTGGCCGTTCATACAAGTCCTTATTTAGAGAACAAATGATTATGCTACCTTTGCACGGTCAGGATACCGCGGCCGTTTAACGTTTAGTCACTGGGCAGGCAGTGCCTCCAATACTGGAAATGCTGGAGGTGATGTTTTTGATAAACAGGCGGGGTTTGTGTTTGCCGAGTTCCTTTTACTTCTTTTAATCTTTCCTGGGTGCACTCCTGTGTTGGGTTAACAGTGTAATTAATAAATTATTTATTGTTGGGTTGTTTTTATTTACTGTTAACAGTCAGGGTATTATCAGATACTGACTTAAACTTGTGCAAGGAGAAAATATTTCTTGTTACTCATATTAACATTATTGCTTCTATTTAACAATAGAGTAGTCCAGTATTAGGTCTAGGAGTTAGTTATACTATTGTTGGGATTAATTTTTATTTTTATTGTTGAGCTTTAACGCTTTCTTAATTGATGGCTGCTTTTAGGCCTACTATGGTGTTGTAAAGTCTTACTCTCTAGTGAAGGTTGTATCCATTTCTAAAAGGCTGGACCTTTTTAGACTAACTTTTAAAGATACAATAAGATTTATTTATATTTTTGGTATCTTTAAAGCTGAACTAAAATTCATTTTCTGGACAACCAGCTATCACCAGGCTCGTTAGGCATGTCACCTCTACTTATGGGTCTTCTCACTATTTTGCCACATAGATGAGTTGGTTCTGATAAACTGCCCATGAGTAGCTCGTCTGGTTTCGGGTTACTTAGCTAAAATTCGTTTTGTTAAGTTTTTTGCTCGTTAATTCATTATGCAAAAGGTACAAGGGTTAATCTTTGCTTTTTTGTACTTTAATTCTTTTTCTTTCATCATTCCCTTACGGTACTTTCTCTATAGCGCCATGTTTAAAATTTCTATCTCCTATACTTTAATTGGGGTAAATGTTTTGTTTTAGACTGTTTTGGTAGTTTAGATTGGGGGGGGGGATTGGGCTAGATATAGTTCAAGATATTCGTAATGTGTGAAATCTTCTAGGTGTAAACTAGGTGCTTTGGTTAAGCTATATCTTGATTTATCCAAGCACACTTTCCAGTATGCTTACCTTGTTACGACTTATCTCCTCTCATGTAGTTGATGCGTGTAAATAGGCTTGAGTGCATTGTATTTACTTGAGGAGGGTGACGGGCGGTGTGTGCGTGCTTCATGGCCTAGTTCAACTAAGCACTCTATTCTTAGTTTACTACTAAATCCTCCTTTGGTCATTAATTTCATAATGGCTTTCGTATTGATTTTCTTAAGGTAGAAAATGTAGCCCATTTCTTCCCATTCCATGGGTTACACCTTGACCTAACGTCTTTATGTGTTGTGATTGAGCTTACTTTTGTTCCTTTTTAGGGTTTGCTGAAGATGGCGGTATATAGACTGTATTAGCAAGGATTGGTGAGGTTTATCGGGGTTTATCGATTATAGAACAGGCTCCTCTAGAAGGGTATAAAGCACCGTCAAGTCCTTTGAGTTTCGGGCTGTTGCCGGTAGTACTCTGGCGAATAATTTTGTTTCTGTAATTATTTGTGTTTAGGGCTAAGCATAGTGGGGTATCTAATCCCAGTTTGGGCCCTAGCTATAGTGTATCAGCTGCAGTAGGGTTACTTTCGTCATCTATTTTTGTTGTAATTATGGCTTTTTACAGTTTAATTAGAATTTAACTCTATTTGATGTAGTGCTTTAACACGTTTTACGCCGTATTCCTGTTAGCTTGGGTTAATCGTATGACCGCGGTGGCTGGCACGAGATTTACCAACCCTAGTCAACATGGCTTAGTCAAACTTTCGTTTATGGCTTAATTTTTGTCACTGCTGTCTCCCGTAGGGGTGTGGTTAAGCAAGGCGTTATAAGCTACAAGATGTGTGCTTGATACCTGCTCCTCTTAGTCTTATTGATTTGGAGGGCATTACTCACCGGGGCGTGGATGCTTGCATGTGTAAGTCTGTTGAAAGTTAACAGGAAGGCTGGGACCAAACCTATGTGTTTATGGAGTCAATATACTCATCTAGACATTTTCAGTGCCTTGCTTTAAGTTTAAGCTACATTAAC